TATCAAGCTTCTTCATAGTATTATCCATTAATAATGAATTTTCTAACAATTGACTCCGTACCACTGAAATATTTGGTCGTATGCTTGAAAGATAACCCAAAAAATCAAAGGAATGCTTGGATAATTGGTTTATATGGATTCGTCTTGGTTGAGACCATACATAAAAATGACATTGCCAAAAATTGACAAGATAATATCTCCACTTATTCATCAGAAGAGGAGTATCTTTTGATACCAGAATCGATTTTCCTTGATAGCTAACATACTGTATAAAAGGATCCTTGAAGAACCATAAGGTGGCCGGAAATAAGACTTCTTCGACAGGATATTTTATTTTTTCATAAAAACGTATTCGCTCAAAAAAGATCCCAAAAGAGGTTAATCGTAAATGATTAGATTGGTTACGGAGAAAAAGTAAAATAGATTCGTATTCACATACATAAGAATTGTATAGGAGCAAGAATAATCTTTGATTACTTTTTGCAAAAATGGATTTTGGGCGAGTAATAAGAGTATTCCAACTATAATACTCATTAAGAAAGAGCCGTAATAAATGCAAAGAAGAGGGATCTTTCACGTAGTAGCGAAGGGTTTGAACCAAGATTTCCAGATGAATGGGGTAGGGTATTAGTACATCTGATGCATAATTAAAATGTGGAAATTTATCCTCGAAAAAGGGAAATATTGAATGAATTGATCGTAAATTATAAGATTTTACGGTTTCTGTCTCCTCTAAGGAGGATACTAATCGTAGGGAAAACGGAATTTCCACAATGACTGCAAATCCCTCCGATATCATTTGAGAATACAAATTTTTGGGGTACCCAAAAAATTTATTTTGATTAGAATCATTAACGGAAATAATCAAATGATTCTGTTGATACATTCGACTAATTAAACGTTTTAGAATTAGTAAACTGGATTTCTTGTCATAACCTACATTATCCAATAAAACGGATCTATTTAAACCACGATCATGAGCAAGGGCATAAATATACTCCCGAAAGATAAGTGGGTATAGTAAATGGTGTTGCTGAGATCTATATAATTCGAAATATCCTTGAAAGTCTTCCATTTAAAATTCAATTTTGAATCAGAAAAGAAATAGATGATTTATTGGGTTATCAAATGATACATAGTACGATACAGTTAAAACAAGGTATTTATAGTAAGAAAAAACTAGATACCTCGGAAACAAGTCAAACTCATCAACGGACTCTCTAGAACCTCCCCTTCCTTTCCAGATAATAGATTGATATTCATTTATAGGATAAGAAGATAGTTAGAAGCCCTTTATTTTATCAATCCAATCGCTCTTTTGATTTTGAAAAAAGAAATCTCTTTATCAATATACTACCTTCTTCTACACATTTATCTCTACCCCATAAAGGGGAATAGCTAATAGTTAGGACTCATAAGAAATTTCTAATCCACTCATCGGAAAAGCTTTTCCCGCATTAGGCACTAATATATTTTTAACATCTAATTAGATGGGGGAATCATTCAAAAATTAAGAACAGAAGCTCGTTACTTTGTTATTTCCCTAGAATTGGAACCTCTAATAAGGCTCTACCCATTTATTCACTCGACCCCCCCCCCAAAAAAAATTCTTTTTTAATTGAATTGAAACAATTGAAATAAGATTTTGGACCTATTCAATAAGAAAGAATGAAATATTCTCAGAATTATCCATTGCTACGACATGCTGCTTTTTCCATTGATTCTTTTCAGGATCAGTCGTGGTCTTACAAACTCTACCGATGGTATGGACGAATCTGTTTCTTCATACAAATGTGTAAAAGATGCTAGCCGCACTTAAAAGCCGAGTACTCTACCGTTGAGTTAGCAACCCAAATAAACAAATTAGAATGTGTAGATACAATCAGAATCCCAATAAATAACGAAATTGAATGGCACAACATAATCAAACCATTAAAAAAACAATGAAAAAAAAACTCTAACCCGCTCTAAACATAATAAAAATGAACAAATCCGATGAAAATATAAAAATTCTCAAATAAAAGATAAAATAAAGTCAAAGATTTTCCAATATTTATAGACCGCCTCCTGGCTCTCTTCTCTTATATTATATTATCCATTAATTTAGTATATATCGAGTTTGATTGATTTAAATCTTAATCAAAAAAGACTTCCTGTATGACAGAAAATCTAAGAAGATTATTTGAATGAAATAAAATCTATGGAACAGGGATAAATGGATCCGTTTATCCACGATCGGATTATATTTATTTGATACACTGTTGTCAATATTAATATTGACAAAAGCGTAAGCATACAAAAGATAAAACAAGTTCTAAATAGAACTAACAATTTTGATTTCAATCAATTAAAATTAAATAATTAATTTTAATTGAAATATAAAAAAACGAAAGACTTGTGTTGGATTGGCACTACACTATCACTATATAGAATATTAAGTGAAAGACTTAATTAAGGAAGACGGGGGAGAAGTAGAAAAAAACGAAGTTTATTCAATAACTAAAACTAAAATAATCAGGTTTAGTCCTTTGTTTTTTTTTGTTCAAAGAGTTCCAACGAAAATCATCCCATCGGGGGTAATGTCAAATTTTTATGTCTATAGAACACATTACTTCTACGTCTATATCATTTCTTATTTATTCACTTGATCTTTTTTTCTATTTTATTTCATTAATTGAATTTTGTTTGTTGATTAACGCTGAAGTTCCATAAAAACTCCCGCCTTTTTTAAAATATCATGAACAGTTCCCGTAGGTTGAGCGCCTTTTTCAAGGAAGTATAGAATAGCAGGAACATTTAAAAAAATTTGATTGGTTATCGGATCATAAAAACCCACTTTCCGAAGATCTCTTCCCTCTCGTCGGGATCGAACATCAATTGCAACGATTCGATAAATGGCTCATTGGGATAGATGAACAATACCCCCCCTAGAAACGTATAAGAGGTTTTCCCCTCGTACGGCTCGAGAAAATTCTAAATTATGTCTATGTATAGAATTACAATATCAAATATATCCATCAAATCATCAAATTAATTAGACTATTGATTTTAGCCCTTTTTTTCTTATTCTTACCCAACAAAAAAATTAGTCATATTTGCACCCTCATAACTCAAGTTGGATAACTCTGAAATAACGCAAAAGAGAAACCCTTTATTTTATTTTAGATACTGCATCTATTGAGCGGTCTCTAACCCTTTAATTGCCTGTCTTCTTTAAGAATCCATTTTGATTCTTCATTCTGATCCAGTTGTTCAGACAATTGAAAATGGTATTTCCTTGTTCCAGGATCTTTGCCTTGAATCATTGGGTTTAGACATTACTTCGGTGATCTTTAAATCTTTCAAAATGGCAGCAACATACCATTTTTTGTGATTTCTTTATGTCAAAGAATCATACGAATGTTTGATTCCTGCGTAATACACTTTTTGATTTGATCGAAAGAGTTTTACCAATTTCAACAAATCTTCCCTTTGAATTGGAAATTTTCTCGAATGGGCTCCTTTTAATTTATGTATCAAAATATACTTACGAAGTTGTTCCAATTTGTTGATTGATACTAACCCTAGATTCTTGCCTCTGAAAAATAAAAAAATACTTTCTACTCGAGCTCCATCCTATACTATATTCTATCACCCCCCCCAAAAAAAAAGGAGGTTACAGCGGAATAGAACAAATAATGTCGAGCCAAGAGCACTTTCATTCCTATAATAAATATATATAAAAGTGGTGGATGTAAGACTCCACAGCGGATCATGTCCTTCAAGTCGCACGTTGCTTTCTACCACATCGTTTTAAACGAAGTTTTACCATAACATTCCTTCAGTTTGGAACCCATATGTAATTGATTCAATTATGAAATCATGAATAATCATTGGTTCGGTTGGTACATAGTAATCTATACCTTTTTCTTCTATATGAAAAAAAGGAGAGTCTCAGCAAGAATAAGAATAAATCAATTTAACCCCTTTTTTTTAGATTAATAGAATTTAATCTTGGAAATTCTATAAAATAAAAATAGAACTCCTTTTTTTATAAATTATTTTGATTCTTTTATTTATATCATTCTAAATTTGAAACTCTTTTTCTATTTTTCTATTATTGGAAAAATCAAATTAGTTAACTAAATTATAACTGATATAACAGGAATAAATAAATATAATACGAAGAAATCAAGTTATTTTGAATCTGTATCTTCAAGTAAGATAATAGTGATAGAATAAATTCAACAATTTCACACTTCTTCAAGTACCAAGAACTTATACTTCTAGCGGTTCATTACAAAGATTTAATTGATTGAAAAATCTCCTATCCGATATAATTATTTTCATTTTGCAAAACATAAAGTTTTACAGCAAGGACCTTTTGTTTTTTATCATCCGTTTATCATTAGTAAGAGAGAGATAAATTCATATTGGAATAAACAGTATGTGATTAAAAAAAGATAGATAAAAAACACTGATGTAAGACAAGATTGAAATTTTATGTTGTTATTTTTTCATATTTATACTGTAAAATCATTGTTATTTAACGAATTGCAACTGAATTCAATTTCCCATTTCATATGCGTGTTATTTGAACTCAAACAAATTTGTGCAAAAGATATGATTCCGCCAATTATTAAAAAATAATAATCAGATTCTATACTAGATTATATACTAATATTCTATTAGTAATCTTAATACAGATTATCTTAATACGGAAGGCTGTTCTAAAAAGCAATCTTTATATATATAAATATATTATTTAATTATGATATATTTTATATATATATATATAAATATATTGATATTATTATGTTAATATAATGATTATATAATAATATATATACATGTATACTGGGTATGCTCTGGGACGGAAGGATTCGAACCTCCGAATAGCGGGACCAAAACCCGTTGCCTTACCACTTGGCCACGCCCCATTTATTTCTATTCGATACTAATAAATAAACACTAATATTGGTACGGGTTATTCGTCAACTCCAGTCTAAATATCTATTTTTTATAAAATGGATTATTAGAATTTTTCTACATGGAAACTATACACGTAGACATAGAATTAAACTGAATTTATTGATCATTACATATAATTCAATTAAGATATTGTACGAAAGTATTATTTATTCTATTCTCTTTTGATTTGAGATATAGAAGAATTTTTGATTGGGTGAATTCAAATAAAATAAAGTTTTTAAATAAAATAAAGTTTTTTCGTCTATCTTATTTTATTTTTATTCATTTTTTTCTTCTATCAATAATAACATATCTATAATAATAAAAAACTCAATTAAATTTATTAACAACTCAATCAAAATAAATACAATTATCCCCAAAAACAAAATGTTTGTTATGCTTAATATTTTTAGTTTGATCTGTATCTACCTTAATTCTGCTCTTTATTCCAGTAGTTTTTTCGTTGGCAAATTGCCCGAAGCCTACGCTTTTTTGAATCCAATAGTCGATGTTATGCCAGTGATACCCCTGTTCTTTTTTCTCTTAGCCTTTGTTTGGCAAGCTGCTGTAAGTTTCCGATGATATTTTTAATTTTAATAAAGTCCCAGACAAATTCATGATTTATTCGAAAAAAAAAAATCGGGTATGTAGTATAGTAGTATAAAAGTGGAGAATCTATTCTCTTTTTTCCTAAAAAAATCTTGGAGATTGTGTAATGCTTACTCTCAAACTATTTGTTTACACGGTAGTGATATTTTTTGTTTCTCTCTTTATCTTCGGATTCCTGTCTAATGATCCAGGACGTAATCCTGGACGTGAAGAATAAAAAATAAGGTTTTCTTTGCTTGATTTTAAACTGTTATTTAGTAAGATTTTATCTATTCCACTAATTCTTTTTTTATTACTAGTAATAAAAAAATAGCTCTCGATAAATTCGAAAAAAAAAATACTAAGTCATCAACGAAAACGGAAAGAGAGGGATTCGAACCCTCGGTACGAAAAACTCGTACAACGGATTAGCAATCCGACGCTTTAGTCCACTCAGCCATCTCTCCTCCCAATTGAAAAAGGATAATACTATGTTACATTATAAAAAATAAGGCTTGAAAACGCTCGTCATAGTATATACTCTTATTTTTTAATTTCGTCCGAAGGGGCTTTTTAGTTCCACGGCCCGGCCTGGTCAGTCCTTAGCCGGGCCCTCCCTTTTGTTCCAACAAATCATATTCCAACAAATCATAAATCAAAAGGTTTAGAAAATTGAAAAAAAAAATAATAAATAAAAAAATATCAATATCTATGATATAGAATCAAATGGTAGAGAATCAACGTGCTATTTCTTTCTTAGTTAGTCCTTTTATTCCGGTTTAAATAAGAAAAAAGGAACTCTCGTTTCTTACCACAATCTATTTTTGTGTTATGGATTAAGTTCGAGACAAAAACCTCGGGCAAAAAAGCACTTGTTATTTAGTTATTAAAATGAATACTCGTTTCCAAATCTCATTAGGTCCTCTGATACAAATACAAAAGGTAAACGCTCTAGTTTTCATAATTTTTTTCTGATGTTTTGTTTTGGTTTTGTGATTAAGGTCGACAAAAGGTCCATTTAGATACAATAATCTGATTGTAGCGGGTATAGTTTAGTGGTAAAAGTGTGATTCGTTCTTTAATCCTTTATATAGTTAAAGGGTCTTTCGGTTTGATTAATATTCATTCCGAACAAAAACTTTAGTTCTTAAAAGGATTGAATCCTTTCCCTCTCAATGAAAAATTCGAGGAATAATATAAATTCTCGTGATTTTTATCCACGAATCAATTTTAAATTGAAAAATTGGATTATAAGATTACGAAACATAATTTTTTTATTGGATCAATACTTCCAATTGAATGAGTATAAGTAAAGGACCCATGGATAAAGATAAAACGCGTATTTCTAATCGTAACTAAATCTTCAATTTTTCATTTCTGTAGGGGAAATTGAAGCAAAACAGCTATTAAACAATGTCTTTGGTTTATTAAAGACATCGATAAATTGTTTTAGCTCGGTGGAAACAAAATGCTTTTCCTAAGGATTCTTTCAAATAGAAGTAGAGAACGAAGTAACTAGAAAGATTGTTAGAATATAACACCCCTTTCTATAGGGATCGTCTAGAAAGCGGGTTGTTCTGAATAGATTCAGACATAAAAGCTGACATAGACGTTATGGGTCAGATTTTTTATTTCGTTCATATCTGAATCTGGGAATTTATCCACCTTCCATAAAGGAGCTGAATGAAACCAAAGTTTCACGTTCAGTTTTGAATTAGAGACGTTAAAAATTATGAATCAACGTCGACTATAACCCCTAGCCTTCCAAGCTAACGATGCGGGTTCGATTCCCGCTACCCGCTTTGACTTTATTTTACTTTTTTTACTTTATCGTTATAATTTTTAATATTTAAAATATTTAAATAAAATTAAATAAAATAAGGTTGAATGAATCGAATTAATGTAATACATCATTGACTTGAATACTAAATTGGTTGAATTCTTTCAACCACTTTTCCGAAC